TTTTATTTATATATATAAATTATTAAAGACGGTTTAATAAAAATTTAACTGTATTTATGTATATATATATATATATATTAAATATTTAATTAAAATAAATATTTAAATTTAAATAATATATAATTATATTATATATATATATATATATTAAAATAATATTTAATAAATATATATATTTATAATATATATAAATCAAAGATTAATTATAATTGATTTATTACTACATTAATTTTTATAATCATATTATGAAAAAAAAATAAGAGAAATATTAAAAATTTATTAATGTTTAATAATTATTTAATATAAAAATATTAAAGAATAATAAATTTTTAATTTAAAAAAAAAAAAAAAAAAATCTATGTGAAAAATAAAAATATTAGATAGATTTTTTATGTTTTTCATAATTTATTATAAATTTATTTTACATATAAATTATAGTATTAAATTTTAATTATTTTAAAAATAATTAATTAAATAAATATAGTAATTAAAATTAAAAATTTAAGAAATTAAGATTTAGTAATATAAAAATTAATAACTAATTTTGTGCCAGCAGTTGCGGTTAAACAAAAGTTAAATTAAATTATTTCAGTATTTAATTAATAAAATAAATTATGAAAAATATTAAATTATTAAGTGAAATTTTAATTTAATTAAATCTTATATTAAATTTATGAATTAGTAAATTTAAATATAAACTAGGATTAGATACCCTATTATTATAAATTTAATTATAAATACTAAAATAGTAAATAATATATTATTGAAACTTAAATAATATGGCGGTATTTTAGTTCATTTAGAGGAATCTGTCTAATAATTGATAATCCACGAATAAATTTACTTAATTTATAATTTTGTATATCATTGTTAAAAAAATATTTTTAAATAAAAATAATATTTTAAAATTTAAATATAAAATTAATTCAGATCATGATGCAGATTATAATTAAGATTAAGATGGATTACAATAAAAATATTTAAATGGAAAAAATTTTGTAAAATTTGATTGAAGGTGGATTTAAATGTAATTTTAATTAATTTATTAAAATGATTAAAAATTGAAATATGTACATATTGCCCGTCACTTTCATTTAAAAATTGAAATAAGTCGTAACAAAGTAGAGGTACTGGAAAGTGTTTCTAGAATGAACAAATTAGAGCTTGTTAAGTATTTCATTTACATTGAAAAGAAATTAAATATAATTAATTAATTTGAGGGGAAAAATTAATAAAAAAAAAATAATAAAAAAATTTTTAATATTGGGGGATATTAAAGTATTTTTTATAAAAAAAATAAAAAGAATTATAGTTAATTAGTATTGTAAAAAAAAGTTGAAATAATTGAAAATAAATTGATTTAAAAGTAATTTTTATTTAATGTATCTTGTGTATCAGAGTTTATTAAAAAATGTTTTTTTTAAAAAAAAATCTCGAATTTAAAAGAGTTAATTAATTATAAAACTTAATGTTGAATAATTATTTTAAATAATTAATTAGAAATGAAATGTTAATCGTTTTTAAATATATCTAGTTTTTTTAGAAATAAATTTAATTTAAAATTTAAAAAATTTTATTATAAATTAATAAATAATAAAATATTTAAAATTAAATATATTAAGGGATAAGCTTTATTATAAAAAATTATAATTAAAAAAATTAAATTAAAATAAAAATTTTAAAATTTATATTGTTTAAAAATTATAATTTTTTATAAATAATTTTATTTTAAATAAAATTTAATAAAATAATTTAATTTTATATAAAATATAAAATTTTTAATAAAATAAAATTAGAAATAATGATAAAATTAGTATATTAAATAAAAAAAAAATTAAATGAAAATAATTTAAATTAAATTAAAGGAATTCGGCAAATAATTATATTCACTTGTTTATCAAAAACATGTCTTTTAGAAAATAATTTAAAGTCTAATCTGCCCACTGATAAATAAATATTAAAGGGCTGCAGTATATTGACTGTACAAAGGTAGCATAATCAATAGTCTTTTAATTGAAGACTTGTATGAAAGATTTGATGAAATATAAACTGTCTCTAATTTAAAAATAGAAATTAATTTTTTAGTTAAAAAGCTAAAATTTATTTAAAAGACGAGAAGACCCTATAGAGTTTTATATAAATTTAATTTAAGATTATATTTATAAATAAAAATTAAAAATAAAATTTATATTTTGTTGGGGTGATAAAAAAATTAAAATAACTTTTTTTAATAAGAAACAAAAATAAATGAAAAATTGATCCATGATTTATGATTAAAAGAAAAAATTACCTTAGGGATAACAGCGTAATTTTTTTTTTTAGTACAAATAAAAAAAAAAGTTTGCGACCTCGATGTTGGATTAAGATAAAATTTAAATGCAAAAGTTTAAAATTTTGATCTGTTCGATCATTAAAATCTTACATGATCTGAGTTCAAACCGGTGTAAGCCAGGTTGGTTTCTATCTTTAGAATTTTAAAATATTTTAGTACGAAAGGATCAAATATTTTTAATAATTAAAATTAATTGAATATTAATAAATAAGTTATACTATTTTGACAGAAAAATGTGATGATTTTAGAAGTCATAAATGTATAATTTAAATTATATAAATAGTAAATGATAATTATGGATTTATATAATATTTTTATTGGAATTTTAATTTTATTAATTGGTGTTTTAATTGGGGTAGCTTTTTTAACTTTATTAGAGCGGAAAGTTTTAGGTTATATTCAAATTCGTAAAGGTCCTAATAAAATAGGAATAATAGGAATTTTACAACCTTTTTCAGATGCTATTAAATTATTTACTAAAGAACAAGTTTATTTAAATTATTCTAATTATTTTTCTTTTTATTTGTCTCCTGTTGTTAGATTTTCTTTATCTTTAATAATTTGAATAATAATTCCTTATTTATTTAATATAATTGTATTTAATTTAGGAATTTTATTTTTTTTATGTTGTACAAGAATTGGAGTTTATACGTTATTAATTGCTGGGTGATCATCTAATAGAAATTATTCATTATTAGGGGGAATACGAGCAGTAGCTCAAACAATTTCATATGAAGTAAGATTGTCTTTAATTTTAATATCAAGATTAATTTTAATTATAAATTTTAATATGATTAAATTTACTGAATATCAATATATAATTTGATTTTTAATTATAATATTTCCTTTAAGAATATGTTTTTTATCTTCTTTAATAGCTGAAACTAATCGTACTCCTTTTGATTTTGCTGAAGGTGAAAGAGAATTAGTATCTGGGTTTAATACAGAGTATAGAAGAGGAGGTTTTGCTTTAATTTTTTTAGCTGAATATTCTAGAATTTTATTTATAAGTTTATTATTTGTTATTATTTATATAGGAGGTTATGAATTAAGTTTAATATTTTATCTAAAATTAGTTTTTTTATCTTTTTTTTTTATTTGAGTTCGGGGAACTTTACCTCGTTATCGTTATGATAAATTAATATATTTATGTTGAAAGACATATTTACCTATTTCATTAAATTATTTATTATTTTTTATGGGGTTAAAAATAATTTTAAGTTATAAAATTAATTTAGTATAAATTAATAGAATAATAATTCTTTCTTAAGTTTTCAAAACAAATGCTTATAAAACAAGCTCATTAATTAATAATTAAAAATTAATTTATCTCATATTTTGTTTAAAATTGGATTAATAATAAAATAAGAAAAATAAATTAAAGTTAATAATTGACCAGTAATAATATAAGGAGCTTCAACAGAACGAGCTCCAATTCAAGTTAATAAAATAATAGTAGTAATTATTATTCAAAATAAAATTTGATTAAGAGGGTAAAATTGAATTCCTTGAATTTTTTTATTAAATGTAAAAGGTAAAATAATTAAAATTAAAATTGATATTACTAAAGCAATTACTCCTCCTAATTTATTTGGAATTGATCGTAAAATAGCATAAGCAAATAAAAAATATCATTCAGGTTGAATATGAATAGGAGTAACTAATGGATTAGCAGGAATAAAATTATCTGGATCTCCTAATAAATATGGATTAATTAATGATAAAAATGTTAAAATTGAAATTAAAATAATAAATCCAATTAAATCTTTAAAAGTAAAAAATGGATGAAAAGGAATTTTATCTAGATTTCTGTTAATTCCTAAAGGATTATTAGATCCTGTTTGATGAAGAAATAATAAATGAATTATAGTTAATATAAGAATAATAAAAGGAAATAGAAAATGGAAAGTATAAAATCGAGTTAAAGTAGCATTATCAACTGCAAATCCTCCTCAAATTCAATTTACTAATATAGTTCCTAAGTATGGAATTGCTGAAAGTAAATTAGTAATAACTGTAGCTCCTCAAAAAGATATTTGTCCTCAAGGAAGAACGTAACCTATAAAAGCAGTAGCTATAAGTAAAAATAAAATAATAACTCCTACTATTCAAGTAAATTTTAAATTAAATGATTCATAATAAATTCCACGTCCAATATGAAAGTAAATACAAATAAAAAAAAAGGAAGCTCCATTAGCATGAAGAGTACGAATAAGTCAACCATAATTAACATTTCGACAAATATAATTAACTCTAAAAAAAGCTAAGTCAATATTTGCAGTATAATATATTGTTAAAAATAATCCTGTTAAAATTTGAATTATTAAACATAAAGCTAATAAAGATCCAAAATTTCATCAAGCTGAAATATTTGATGGAGTTGGTAAATCAATTAATGATCCATTAATAATTTTAATAACTGGATGAGTTTTACGAATAGGTTTAAAAAAATTTATCATTAGTTAAATGAACGTAAAGGACCAAAAAAAATATTTGTAATTTTTACTACTACAATAAGTGTAATAAATAAATAAATAATTATTATTATTATTAAGAAATAAGTTTGCTCATTATATAATTTAGATAAATTAAAATTATATTCATTATTGAAAAATAATAAATTAAAAAAATTATTTATTTCATCATTAAAAGAAAAATTTATTCAAATAAGATTATTTTTAAAAATAATTCTTAAAGTTAAAATTATAATTCCATAAATTAAATAAGAAAATTTATTAATAAAGGAAAATTTAAATAATTCATTTGATGCGACACTTGATACATAAATAAATAAAACTAATAATCCTCCTAAGAAAATTAAAAATAAAATATATGAAAATCAATAAGTATTGATAAGTATTCCTGATAAAAGACAGGTTAATAAAGTTTGAATTAAAATAATTAATCCTATTGAAAGAGGATGTTTAATAAAAAATAAGAAAATAGAAAAAAAAATTATTATAAATGATAAAAATATTTTTAAGATATCAAAGAATAGTTTATAAAAATAATAATTTTGGAGATTATAGATAAAGAAAATCTTTTTCTTTGAAGTTTTTAAAGAAAAATTCTTATTATTGATTTACAAGACCAAGGTTTTTTTTAAACTATAAAAACTAAATTAAATGATAAATATGAGATTAATTATTGTTATTATATTTATTATTGGAAATATAATTTTTGTTTCTAAACATAAACATTTATTAATTGTATTAATAAGATTAGAATTTATAGTATTAAGAATTTTTTTTTTACTTTTAATATATTTAATAATAATTGATTATAATTTATATATATTAATAGTTTTTTTAGTTTTTTCAGTTTGTGAAGGTGCATTAGGGTTATCGATTTTAGTTTCAATAATTCGAACTCATGGAAATGATTATTTTCAAAGTTTTAGTTTAATTTAATGATAAAATTTTTAATTATAATAATATTTATGATACCTTTATGTTTTAAAAAAAATATATTTTGATTGGTTCAAATATTATTATTATTTATAATAATGATATTTATAAATTTAACTATTTCTATTATAAATTTTTGTAATTTAAGATATATATTTGGATGTGATATTATTTCTTATGGTTTAATTTTATTAAGAATTTGAATTAGAAGATTAATAATTATAGCAAGAGAAAGATTATATAAAAATAAATTTTATTCAAATTTATTTTTATATAATATTATTTTTTTATTATTTATATTATATTTAACTTTTAGAGTAATAAATTTATTCATATTTTATTTATTTTTTGAAAGAAGATTAATTCCTACTTTAATATTAATTATTGGTTGAGGGTATCAACCAGAACGTATTCAAGCAGGAATATATTTATTGTTCTATACATTATTTGCTTCTTTACCTTTATTAATGGGTATTTTTTATATTTATCAAGAAATAAATTATATAATAATATATTTTTTAAAATTTTATGATTATAATTTATTTATTCTTTATTTATGTATAATTATAGCTTTTTTGGTAAAAATACCAATATATTTTGTTCATTTATGATTACCAAAGGCTCATGTTGAAGCTCCTATTTCTGGTTCTATAATTTTAGCTGCAATTATATTAAAATTAGGGGGTTATGGACTTTTACGAATTATAATTATTTTACAAAAAATTAATTTTAAAATAAGATATATTTGAATTGTAATTAGATTAATTGGGGGATTTTATATTAGATTAAAATGTTTTTGTCAGATTGATATAAAATCATTAATTGCTTATTCATCAGTAGCTCATATAAGAGTTGTAATTGGGGGAATTATAACAATAAATTATTGAGGATATATAGGTTCTTATATTTTAATAATTGGCCATGGGTTATGTTCTTCAGGTATATTTTGTCTTTCAAATATAAATTATGAACGTTTAAATAGACGAAGATTATTTATTAATAAGGGGATAATAAATTTTATACCTTCTATAAGATTATGATGATTTTTATTAATATCTTCAAATATAGCAGCTCCCCCTTCTTTAAATTTAATAGGAGAAATTAGTTTAATTAATAGATTAGTGAGATGATCTTGATTAAGAATAATTATACTAATAAGTATTTCTTTTTTTAGAGCTGGATATAGATTATATTTATATTCTTATACTCAACATGGAAAATATAATATAGGAATTTATAGATTTTATAGAGGAACTTCTCGAGAATATTTAATATTAATATTACATTGATTACCTTTAAATATTTTAGTTTTAAAAATTGATTATAGAATAATTTGATTTTACTTAAATAATTTAATAAAAATATTGATTTGTGGAGTCAAAAATGTGATAAAATCACTTTAAGTTATTAATAAATATTCTATTTGTTTTATTAGATTTTTTTTTTTATTTTTTTTTATATTAATTAATTTTTTTATAATAATTTATTTTATTATAAATAATATGGTTTTATTTTTAGAATGAGAAATTATTTCTTTTAATTCAGTTAGAATTGTTATATCTATTTTATTGGATTGAATATCATTATTATTTATAATATTTGTTTCTTTAATTTCTTCTTCTGTTATTTATTATAGAAAAAGATATATAAGATCTGAATTAAATTTAAATCGTTTTATTATTTTAGTTTTATTATTTGTTTTTTCTATAATTTTATTAATTATTAGTCCAAATATAATTAGAATTTTTTTAGGATGAGATGGTTTAGGTTTAGTATCTTATTGTTTAGTAATTTATTATCAAAATATTAAATCTTATAATGCTGGTATATTAACTGCTTTATCAAATCGAATTGGGGATGTTATAATTTTAATATTAGTATCATGAATATTAAATTATGGAAGTTGAAATTATATTTTTTATTTTAATTTTATAAGAAATGATTTTTCTATAAAAATTATTAGTTTATTAGTTATTATTGCAGCTATAACTAAAAGAGCTCAAATTCCTTTTAGTTCTTGGTTACCTGCTGCAATAGCAGCTCCTACTCCAGTATCTGCTTTAGTTCATTCTTCAACTTTAGTTACTGCAGGAGTATATTTATTAATTCGATTTAATGATTTATTAATTAATATATTTTTTTTTAAATTTTTATTATTATTATCTGGTTTAACTATAATAATAGCTGGAATTTGTGCTAATTATGAATTTGATTTAAAAAAAATTATTGCTTTATCTACTTTAAGACAATTAGGATTAATAATAAGAATCTTAAGAATAGGATTTTATGATTTAGCTTTTTTTCATTTATTAACTCATGCTATATTTAAAGCTTTATTATTTATATGTGCGGGGTCAATTATTCATATAATAAATGATAATCAAGATATTCGAATAATAGGGGGAATTAGATTATATATTCCATTAACTTCTTTATGTATAAATATTTCAAATTTAGCTTTATGTGGAATTCCTTTTTTAGCTGGATTTTATTCTAAGGATATGATTTTAGAAATAGTTAGAATAAGAAATTTAAATATATTAGTATTTTATTTATACTATTTTTCTACAGGTTTAACTATATTTTATACAATTCGTTTATTAATATATTTAATAGTAAATGATTTTAATGTTTTAAGAACTTATAATTTATATGATGAAGATTATATTATATTAAAAAGTATATTTATTTTATTATTTATAAGATTAGTTTCGGGTAGATTTTTAAGTTGATTAATTTTTTATTATCCTTATATAATTTATTTGCCATTTTCTTTAAAAATAATAGTAATTTATGTTAGATTAATGGGTATATTAATAGGATGATTAATTAGAAAAATAAAAATTTATTCTTTAAATAAGTTTTTAATATTTTATAATTTTAGAGTATTTTCTACAGTTATATGATTTATACCTAATTTATCTACTTATGGATTAGTTTATTATTTTTTAAAATTGGGTCAAATATTAAGAAAAAATATTGATATAGGATGAAGAGAAATTTATAGTGGTCAAGGTTTATATAAAATTATTAAATATTATTCTTTAGTTAATATTATTTATCAAATAAATAATTTTAAAATTTATTTATTTAGATTTATTTTATGGGTAATAATTTTTATTATTATAATTATAATTTATTTAAATAGCTTAAATTATAGAGTATAATATTGAAGATATTAGGGTGATTGTTAATAATCTTTAAATATATATATATATATATATATATATATATATATATATATATATATATATTTATAAAAAAAAATTTTTTTATTATTACAATGAAAATGTAATGTTTTAAATTAAACTATATAAATAAGAAATATTAATGATTTTAATCACTAGAAATTAAGTTAGCAGCTTAATTATTATATATTTCTAATTGGAATTTTTATTCAATTTTATCATTAACAGTGATATACCTCTAATTTGGTTTCAATTAATAAATAAGGAGTTATTAACTCTGTCTTTTAAGTCGAAATTAAATGCAAATTGCTTCTTATTTATTAAGATAAATTGATAATAACAATATTTTTTAAATGCAAATTAAATGTTTTAAATTTAAACTATAATCCTAATTTGTTCAATTTAATATATTTTGATTTCATTCATGATAAAGACCTAATAATAATATAATAATAAAGAAAAAACTAATTTTAAATCATACTATAAAATTAACTATAAGAAATGTTGAAATTATGGGGAAAATTAATGCAATTTCTACATCAAAAATTAAAAAAATTACTGTAATTAAAAAAAAATGTAAAGAAAATGGAATTCGTGCTAATGATATAGGGTCAAATCCACATTCAAAAGGTGTACATTTTTCTCGATCAAGAAATGATTTTTTTGAAATAATAAATGATAATATAATAAAAATATTAGCAATAATAATTATAATAAAAGATAATATTAATAATAAATTAATTATTTATATTAATAAAATATTAAACTTTTTGATTGGAAGTCAAATATACTAAATATATTATATAAATGGTTAATTAATTACCTCATCAATAAATTGAGATATAAAGAAATAATCATACTACGTCAACAAAATGTCAATATCATGCTGCTGCTTCAAATCCAAAATGATGAGTATTTGAAAAATGATTATTAATATGACGAATAAAACACGTTAATAAAAAAATAGTTCCAATAATAACATGAAGACCATGAAATCCTGTTGCTATAAAAAATGTTGATCCATAAACTCTATCTGCAATAGAAAAAGGTGCTTCAATATATTCGTATGCTTGAAGAATAGTAAAATAAATTCCTAATAATACAGTAATTAATAAACTTTGAGAAGTTTGAGTAAAATTATTTTCTATTAATGCATGATGAGCTCATGTTACAGTAATACCTGAAGTAATTAAAATAATAGTATTAAGTAAAGGAATTTGGAATGGATTAAATGGAATAATTCCTAAAGGGGGTCATATAGCTCCAATTTCAATATTAGGAGATAAACTTCTATGAAAAAAAGCTCAAAAAAAAGAAATAAAGAAAAAAATTTCAGAAATAATAAATAAAATTATTCCTCATCGAAGTCCTTTAGTAACTAAGATTGTATGTTTACCTTGAAATGTTCCTTCTCGACAAATATCTCGTCATCATTGATATATAGTTAATAAAACAATAATGTAACCTAAAATTAAAATATTTATGTTAAAATTATGAAATCATTTAACTAAGCCAGTAACTAGTGTTATTACTCCAATAGCTCCTGTTAAAGGTCAAGGTCTATAATCAACTAAATGATAAGGATGATTGTGATTTAAAGTCATTATTAATTAACTTCACTAGAATAAAGAGTACTTAAAATAGTAATAACATAAGATTGAATAACTGCAACTGCGGATTCTAAAATTAATAATAAAATTTGAATAAAAATTAAAATAAATAATAAATAATTAGGTATATTAGTTCCTGTATTACTTAAAAGAGTTAAAAGTAAATGACCTGCAATTATATTAGCTGTTAATCGAACAGCTAATGTTCCTGGACGAATAATATTACTAATTGTTTCAATTAATACTATAAAAGGTATAAGAATAGTTGGAGTTCCTTGAGGAATTATATGAATAAATATATGTTGTGTATTATTAATTCATCCATAAATTATAAATCTTAATCATAAAGTTAATGATAAAGATAATGAAATATTTAAATGACTTGTACTTGTGAAAATATATGGAAATAATCCTAAAAAGTTATTAAATAAAATAAAAAAAAATAATGAAATAAAAATGAAAGTTGATCCATTAAAACTATTAGGACCTAATAATGTTTTAAATTCATTATGAAGTTTATTTGAAATAAAATTTCATAAAATAAAATGTCGATTAGGAATTAATCAAAATGAATAAGGGATAAATATTAGACCAATAAAAGTTCTAATTCAATTAATAGATAAATTAAATAGATTGGTTGAAGGATCAAAAATTGAAAATAAATTATTTATCATTTTCATGAAAAATTTTTTTTTAAATTAAAAATTTTATTAGAATTAATATTAATATTATTATTATAATTAAAAATATAATAATTTATAATATTAAAAATGATAAAAATGATAATAAAAAAAATTAATGAAAAAATTCAATTAATAGGTATTATTTGAGGAATAAAAGAATATTACTAAAGTAATAATTTAAATTTGACATATTTATGTTATAAAATTAACTAATTCTTTCATTAGAAGTAATTGCTAATTTACTATAAAATGGTTTAAGAGACCAGTACTTGCTTTCAGTCATCTAATGAATAATTATTAACTCAATTAATGAAATTTTTAATTGAAATTCTTTCAATAACAATAGGTATAAAACTATGATTAGCCCCACAAATTTCTGAACATTGACCAAAAAAAATTCCAGGTCGATTAATGAAAAAACTTGTTTGGTTTAGACGACCTGGATTAGCATCTACTTTAACTCTTAAAGATGGAATTGTTCATGAATGAATAACATCAGTTGCTGTAATTAAAATACGAATTTGATTATTTATAGGTAAAACAATTCGATTATCAACATCAAGAAGACGAAAATTAGATAAATTATCTGATGATTGAATTATATAAGAATCAAATTCAATATTATTAAAATCTGAATATTCATAACTTCAATATCATTGATGACCAATTGATTTTAATGTAATTAATGGATTATTTAATTCATCTAATAAATATAATAATCGGAGAGAAGGAAGAGCAATAAAAATAAGAGTAATAGCTGGTAAAATAGTTCAAATTAATTCAATTATTTGACCTTCGAGTAAAAATCGATTAATATATTTATTAAAAAATAAATTAATTATTAAATGAGATACTAAAATTGTAATTATAATTAAAATAATTAGAGTATGATCATGAAAAAAAATAATTTGTTCTATTAAAGGAGAAGCTCTATTTTGATAATTAAGATTAGATCATGTTGCCATTTCTAAAAAAAGGATAATCCTTTATAAATGGGGTTTAAATCCATTACATATAATCTGCCATATTAGAAATTACTTAAAATAGGTAATTCATTATAAGAATGTTCAGCAGGAGGTAAATTTTGATATCATTCGATTGAGGAAGATATATTTAAGGAAAATAAAATAATTCGTTGATTAATTATAGATTCTCAAACAATAAGGATAATTATAATTATAGAAAATAGTGAAATATATGAGCCAAATGAAGAAATAATATTTCAAGAAATAAATCTATCAGGATAATCTGAATAACGTCGAGGTATACCTGCTAATCCTAAAAAATGTTGAGGAAAGAAAGTTAAATTAACTCCAATAAATATAGAAATAAATTGAATTTTTAATAAATAGGGATTTATTATTAATCCTGTAAATAAAGGATATCAATGAACAAATCCTCCAAAAATGGCAAATACTGCTCCTATAGAAAGAACATAATGAAAATGAGCAACTACATAATAAGTATCATGTAAAGTAATATCAATAGATGAATTAGCTAAAACTACACCAGTTAAACCACCAACTGTAAATAAAAAAATAAATCCTAGTCTTCATAATATAGAAGGACTATAATTAATTTGAGTTCCATGAAGAGTAGCTAATCAACTAAAAATTTTAATTCCTGTGGGTACAGCAATAATTATAGTAGCTGAAGTAAAATAAGCTCGAGTATCAATATCTATTCCTACTGTAAATATATGATGAGCTCAAACAATAAATCCTAATAATCCAATTGCTATTATAGCATAAATTATTCCTAAACATCCAAAAGTTTCTTTTTTTCCACTTTCTTGGGAAATTATATGAGAAATTATTCCAAATCCAGGTAAAATTAAAATATAAACTTCTGGATGTCCAAAAAATCAAAATAAATGTTGATAAAGAATTGGATCACCACCTCCAGCTGGATCAAAAAATGAAGTATTTAAATTACGATCTGTTAATAATATAGTAATAGCTCCAGCTAAAACTGGTAAAGATAATAATAAAAGTAATGCGGTAATTCCTACTGATCAAACAAATAAAGGTATTTGATCAAAAGATATACTATTAACTCGTATATTAATAATTGTTGTAATAAAATTAATAGCTCCTAAAATTGATGAAATACCAGCTAAATGTAAAGAAAAAATAGCTAAATCAACAGAAGAACCTCCATGGGCAATATTAGATGAAAGTGGGGGATAAACTGTTCATCCTGTACCTGCTCCATTTTCAACAATTCTTCTTGAAATAAGAAGGATTAAAGAAGGGGGAAGAAGTCAAAATCTTATATTATTTATTCGAGGAAAAGCTATATCAGGAGCTCCTAATATTAAAGGTACTAATCAATTACCAAATCCTCCAATTATAATTGGTATAACTATAAAGAAAATTATAATAAAAGCATGGGCTGTTACAATAGTATTATAAATTTGATCATCACCAATTAATGAGCCAGGATTTCCAAGTTCAGTACGAATTAATAAACTTAAAGATGTACCTACTATTCCTGCTCAAATTCCAAAAATAAAATATAAAGTTCCAATATCTTTATGATTTGTAGAAAAAAGTCATTTTCGCTAATAAATAATAAAATGGCTGAGTTATAAGCGATAAATTGTAAATTTATTAACGAGAAATTTCTCTTTTATTAAGTCTTATATTCAAATAATGATATAAAATTGCAAATTTTATGGTGTAAATATACTAAGGCTTAAAGAAATTTCTTTATAAATAATTTTGAAGATTATTAGTTTATAATTAACTTAAAACCTTAAAAAAAAAAAGTTCTAATAATTATACCTAATAAAGAAATAAAATTAAAGAAATAAATTAAAATTAAAATATTATTTTTAATAAAAATTTTAAATCATTTTAATTTAAATGAAAAAAATATTAATGAAGAATAAATAATACGAATGTAAACAAATAATAAAATTAAACTTGATATGACAAATACAAATGTAATAATAAAGAAATTATTATTTATTATATAATTAATTACTAATCATTTTGGAAAAAATCCTAAAAATGGGGGTAAACCACCTAAAGAAAAAAAATTAATTATAATTGAAATTTTAATTAAAAAATTTATATTAAAAAAAAATAATTGATTAATAAAAAATACATTAATAATATAAAATAAAAAACATATAATAAATGAAAAAATTGTATAAAAAATAAAATAAATTAATCATAAATTTTCACTAATAATTATAGCTGAAAGTATTCATCCTAAGTTATTAATAGATGAAAAAGCTATTAATTTACGTAAAGAAGTTTGATTAAAACTTCCAATAGCTCCAATTAATACATTAAAAATTATAATAAAATATAAATAATTAAAATTTAAATAATAAGATAATAAAATTATGGGGGTAATTTTTTGTCAGGTCATTAAAATAAAACAATTAAGTCAAGAAAGACCTTCTATAATATTGGGAAATCAAAAATGAAAAGGAATAGACCCTATTTTTATAAGTAGAGAAGAATTAATAATAATAGAAAAAAAATTATTAAAATAAAAGTTTTTTATTAAAAATAAATTTAATAAAATTGCAAATAAAAAATTAATAGATGCAATAGATTGAGTAAGAAAATATTTTAAAGAAGCTTCTGAATTTAATAAATTATTGGGGGTTGATATAAGGGGGATAAAGCTTAATAAATTAATTTCTAATCCAATTCAACATCCTATTCAAGAATTAGAAGAAATAGAAATTAATGTTCTAAAAAATAAAATAAATAAAAAAAATATTTTATTAGAATTTGAAATAAATAAAATAAAAAATAAGAATTAATATTCTAAAATGAAATTTATTCATATTATAAAATTATATTTTAGTGTAAGATGCACAATAATTTTTGAAGTTATTAGATATAGTTTAATTCTATAAAATATAATAAAGGTAAAAAAAAATTACATAATTTATCCTATCAGAATAATCCTTTTATCAGGCACTTTATTATTTTTAAAAAAAAGGGATTTCCTTTATATTTGGGGTATGAACCCAAAAGCTTTATTTAGCTTATTTTTAA